ACTAAAGGAAACATAGGATCTCTATCCTAAAATCTAAAAAAAGGACATATTAGGGCTATACGGATTCGAACCGTAGACCTTCTCGGTAAAACAGATCAAACGGATTATTATCGAAATGATTCGAACTGTTTCAAAGACCCAACATGCATTTTTTTGCATTGGGCTCTTTCATCAACTGATGTAAAGATCAGTTAGTCCACCATAGTTTTTCTTTACGGAAAGATAATGAGATGGCTCCCTGTGCTCTGATTGATTATTTGTATTATGATCTATCTAGGAGCAATACCAAAGTGTTTCAAAGGAGGATTACCTTGACTTAGGTCTGCCTCCGGCCTAAATTAAATCAACCTAAGTGAAATGGAGTCTCTATCGTTCCGCTGCAAGAGTTGACTATGAGACTTCATACACCTTAAAGTTCATAGAACGAAAAGAAGTTTTTTGGAGGCCCTTATCCTCATTACGCCTAGCATTTAGTGGGCTGGATATTTACCTTATCAACTAGCAAATCAATAAGGGTTCTATTTGATTAGGCACCTGAATTGGCACCTGAATCGGACTGAACCGACTGTTTGTCAGGCTACTGTTCTCCTATTCTCTCGAATCCATGAAGTAAGACATTGATTTTGCAATAAGATCAATTATGTTCATTGCATAATAAGCTCCCTTGAAAAGCATTGGCGCACGTGTAAGCGAGTTGCTCTACCGAACTGAGCTATAGCCCTTGTCAGAGATATCTTAACATATAGATAATTTCTTGTCAAGATGAATATTCTCTAATGCCAGAGGATATCCCTTTGATCTGTTTACTATATAACATACCAATAACGGAGCAGTATTGCTTATAAAAAGGATTCGATCTATAATCGATCGAAGTAATGGGTCTTCCTTTGTGGTGATAAATTGCCTACTTAACTCAGTGGTTAGAGTATTGCTTTCATACGGCGGGAGTCATTGGTTCAAATCCAATAGTAGGTAGGTAGGTAGAAAAATTACTAGATAGCATTGGACTTACTTCGCTTCGCTATCTAATAACTTTTTCTACCCCTCTTCCCTTTTTCTTTGTATCAACTAAACCATTGGATTGTATTCAATTGGATGGGGGAATCCAATTGATAGCCTCGACTCGTATCCTAGCTCGTCTGAGAGCTAGCTTCGCTTCAACCAACTCTTTCGTACCCTCAGCTCTACTCAAGTTAGCTTCGGCTATTTCAAGTGCCTGTTGAGCTTCTTCCGGATCAATGTCACTACCCAGTTCCGCATCATTTCCTAAAATGATGATCTCATTATTAACTATTCTCGCAAAACCGCTCCACAGAACCGCCGTTAACCATTGGTCGTTGAGGAGGCGTATTCTCAAAGGACCCATATCTACAGCTGTGTTAATGGGGGCGTGGTTTGGTAATACGCCAATTTGGCCACTATTAGTAGATAAAATGATTTCTTTCACTTCACAATCCCAAATAATTCGCTTAGGAGTTAGTACATAAAGATTTAATTTCATTTCTTCAATTTGTTCTCCTCTTCTAAGTTTATAGCTTTCGTGCTAGCTTCATCGATGTTACCCACCAAATAAAAAGCTTGTTCGGGTAGGCCGTCTAATTCTCCGGAAAGGATTAGTTGAAATCCCCTAATTGTTTCTGCAAGACCAACATACTTTCCTGCAGAACCGGTAAAAACTTCTGCCACAAAGAACGGTTGTGATAAGAAACGTTCAATTTTTCGTGCTCTTGCTACAGTTAAACGATCCTCCTCTGATAATTCATCCAACCCAAGAATTGCGATAATGTCCTGAAGTTCTTTGTAACGTTGTAAAGTTTCCTTAACTCTTTGCGCAGTTTCATAATGTTCGTTGCCAACGATCCGAGGCTGTAACATAGTTGAGGTTGAATCTAAAGGATCTACTGCTGGATAAATACCCTTGGAAGCTAATCCTCTGGAAAGTACGGTAGTAGCATCCAAATGTGCAAATGTTGTGGCAGGAGCAGGGTCGGTCAAATCGTCCGCAGGTACATAAACTGCTTGGATCGAAGTTATGGATCCCTTTTTTGTAGAAGCAATTCTTTCTTGCAAAGAACCCATTTCTGTACTAAGAGTAGGTTGATAACCCACTGCGGAGGGCATTCTCCCTAATAAGGCGGATACCTCCGATCCTGCTTGAACAAAACGAAAGATATTATCGATGAATAGAAGCACGTCTTGCTTATTAACATCTCGGAAATATTCTGCCATAGTTAGGGCAGTTAAACCAACTCTCATACGAGCTCCCGGCGGTTCATTCATTTGACCATAGACTAGAGCTACCTTTGATTCCTCCAAATTTTTTTCATTAATTACTCCGGATTCCTTCATTTCCATATAAAGATCATTTCCTTCACGAGTCCGTTCCCCTACTCCGCCAAATACGGATACGCCTCCATGAGCTTTAGCAATGTTGTTGATTAATTCCATGATGAGTACTGTTTTACCTACTCCAGCCCCCCCAAATAGTCCTATTTTTCCTCCACGTCGATAAGGAGCTAAAAGATCGACCACCTTAATACCTGTTTCAAAGATGGATAATTTCGTATCTAGCTCGATAAAGGCAGGCGCAGATCTATGAATAGGGAATGTTGCATTAATATCTACAGGACCCAAATTGTCAATAGGTTCCCCAAGAACGTTGAAAATTCGTCCGAGAGTAGCTCCACCGACTGGAACACTGAGAGGAGCTCCCGTGTCAATCACTTCCAATCCTCTCATCAACCCGTCTGTAGCACTCATAGCTACAGCTCTAACTCGATTATTTCCTAATAATTGTTGTACCTCACAAGTCACATTAATTTGCTTACCGGCAGTGTCTCTACTCTTGACTACCAAAGCGTTATAAATATAAGGTAACTTGCCCGGGGGAAAAGTGATATCCAGCACGGGTCCAATAATTTGATCGATACGCCCTATGCTTTTTTCTTCAATTGTGGAAACCCCGGGACGAGAAGTAGTAGGATTGGTTCTCATAATTATCACATAATTTTCAAAAAAAAAAGGAATTTGTCGAATTTTTTCTTGTTGAATAATGCCAAATCAAATCCAAAAAAATAGCCAAAAATCCAAAAGTCAAAAGGAAATGAATTAGTTAATTCAATAAGAGAGAAAGGGGGACGAGGACTTGATTTCGTTGCCCAAGCGAATCCCATTCAATCGTTTACTCATGGAATGAGTCCGTTGGAAAGTTCAATCAATCTTTTTTTTCATATACATTTCGCCTTTTGTGGAGGATCTGTCCCTACTCTACTTTCCTATCTAGGACTTCGATATACAAAATATATACTACTGTGAAGCATAGATTGCTGTCAACAGAGAATTTTCTTAGTATTTAGGTATTTACATTCAAAATAAGAAAGGGGCCTATTAAGAACTTGTAAAATAAGGATTAGGGATTGATTTGGGTTGCGCTATATCTATCAAAGAGTATACAATAATGATGGATTTGGTGAATCAAATCCATGGTTTAATAACGAACCATGTTAACTTACCATAACAACAACTCAATTCCTATCGAATTCCTATAGTAGAATTCCTATAGGATAGAACATACACAGGGTGTACGCATTATATATGAATGAAACATATTCATTAACTTAAGCATGCCCTCCATTTTCTTTAATGAGTTGATATTAATTGAATACCCTTTTTGTTTTAAAAGATTTTTGCAAAGGTTTCATTTACGCCTAATCCATATCGAGTAGACCCTGTCGTTGTGAGAATTCTTAATTCATGAGTTGTAGGGAGGGACTTATGTCACCACAAACAGAAACTAAAGCAAGTGTTGGATTTAAAGCTGGTGTTAAGGATTATAAATTGACTTATTACACCCCGGAGTATGAAACCAAGGATACTGATATCTTGGCAGCATTCCGAGTAACTCCTCAGCCCGGGGTTCCGCCCGAAGAAGCAGGGGCTGCAGTAGCTGCCGAATCTTCTACTGGTACATGGACAACTGTTTGGACTGATGGACTTACCAGTCTTGATCGTTACAAAGGGCGATGCTATCACATCGAGCCCGTTGTTGGGGAGGAAAATCAATTTATCGCTTATGTAGCTTATCCATTAGACCTATTTGAAGAGGGTTCTGTTACTAACATGTTTACTTCCATTGTGGGTAACGTATTTGGTTTCAAAGCCCTACGCGCTCTACGTCTGGAGGATCTGCGAATTCCCCCTACTTATTCAAAAACTTTCCAAGGTCCGCCTCATGGTATCCAAGTTGAAAGGGATAAGTTGAACAAGTACGGCCGTCCTTTTTTGGGATGTACTATTAAACCAAAATTGGGATTATCCGCAAAAAATTACGGTAGAGCGTGTTATGAGTGTCTACGCGGTGGACTTGATTTTACCAAAGATGATGAAAACGTAAACTCACAACCATTTATGCGCTGGAGGGACCGTTTTGTCTTTTGTGCCGAAGCAATTTATAAATCACAGGCCGAAACCGGTGAAATCAAGGGGCATTACTTGAATGCGACTGCAGGTACATGCGAAGAAATGATGAAGAGAGCTATATTTGCGAGGGAATTAGGGGTTCCTATTGTAATGCATGACTACTTAACTGGGGGATTCACCGCAAATACTACTTTGGCTCATTATTGCCGCGACAATGGCCTACTTCTTCACATTCACCGGGCAATGCATGCAGTTATTGATAGACAGAAAAATCATGGTATGCATTTTCGTGTATTAGCTAAAGCATTGCGTATGTCTGGGGGAGATCATGTCCACGCCGGTACAGTAGTAGGTAAGTTAGAAGGGGAACGCGAAATGACTTTAGGTTTTGTTGATTTATTGCGCGATGATTTTATTGAAAAAGATCGTGCTCGCGGTATCTTTTTCACTCAGGACTGGGTATCTATGCCAGGTGTTATACCGGTGGCTTCAGGGGGTATTCATGTTTGGCATATGCCAGCTCTGACCGAAATCTTTGGAGATGATTCCGTATTACAATTTGGTGGAGGAACTTTAGGACATCCTTGGGGAAATGCACCTGGTGCAGTAGCTAATCGGGTGGCTTTAGAAGCTTGTGTACAAGCTCGTAACGAAGGGCGCGATCTTGCTCGTGAAGGTAATGAAATTATCCGAGCAGCTTGCAAATGGAGTCCTGAACTAGCCGCAGCTTGTGAAATATGGAAGGCGATCAAATTTGAGTTCGAGCCGGTAGATACTATAGATAAGTAGATAAAACTAGATATAAAGAAGGTCTAAATAAAAAAGAAGCGAAATAGAAAGAGAAAAAGCAGTTACGAAATGCAGTAATTCTTCTTTATTCTTCTAATTGATTGCAATTAAACTCGGCTCAATCTTTTTTTTAAGATTGAGCCGAATAAAAATAGATCTTGATACGATCATGAGACTTGACAAATCGAGATTCCTCTATTCTATATATTTAGAATATATAAAGGTATAATACAATAAATAAATACAAATATAGTATTATCATATGATAATGGAATCAAATACGCAGTATTTACAGAAAAAATCTTTATTTATTGGGAAAGAATCAATGAAAAAAGATTAGGAATCGCAATGCTACTATACGCGTCCGGAGGAGTATTCGGAATAATATTCTTCTATAATCCATTCTTGTGTCTTGCGCGGGGTCTTACTAACAGGACTTCGCTGCACGGGACGGGTTTTCGTCGAAAAGCTAACTCCACCCGGCATTTTCATACCCTTTGGGTGGTATATCGCCTTAAAAAGTCTAAGGGGGTAGTATGAGATCTGTAGTAGGTAAGAGAATTTGCCCTTTGATTTTGATTGAGTATGCTATTTTTCCGCCTTTACCGCGCATTATTGTATGAGCTTCTAGAGGATAGAGGAGCACGTATGCAGGAAGGAAATTACAGCTTAATAAAAAAGTCTAAAAAAGCTTCAACTTTACGGCACTATCAATCAACTAAAAAGCCCTATGTATGAATCCTTACAACCGGTGGGATAGGATAAGAGCGAGTTTCGGTATACTGGGGTTGGGGGATATCCTTATTTCAAAACCTGACGCGCATCTTGCGTTTGTGGGGGTCCGAGAGTGGTTGAAGAAGTATTGCATGTGGAAGTAGGTAGACGAAACTGATTTAGGATTCGAAATGGGCGCATTCGACTAAAAGTCGTACTGAGACCTTTTTTAAAGGGTATTCTGAAAGAGGTATTTCATTTTCACAATCGCTTTCTTTTGAATCCAATTTCAAGTTCGATTAGAAGGATAGAAAGGCCATGAGGACGGGAAAAGAAAAATCAAATCTTTTTAATCTCCTTTTTTGCAATTTTCTTATTATCCATTCCATTCATTTTTTTTTATAGAATACTAAAGTATTCTATAGTATTCTATAAAAAATCTTTATTTTGCAAACTAAAAAATACAATAGTCAATATTCCTTATAATAGATATACTTAATTATATTATAAGAATCCTAAGATATTTTTCGAATAGATAGAAATAGTAAATTTGAATTGAGACACCTATTCTATGACGGATTTTAACTTACCTTCTATTTTCGTGCCTTTAGTAGGCTTAGTATTTCCGGCAATTGCAATGGCTTCTTTATTTCTTTATGTGCAGAAAAATAAGATTGTCTAGAACCGATGGGGCCGAATTTTCTCAATGTATTTCCACGCAGGATCATAATACAGATATTTTTTAGTGTAAGTAATATAATATGGTAGGGTATGTGGCTCTTTCTACACACAAATGAAAAACGGCTATGGATGCGGATATAGGCTACGAGCATAAATGCATGCATATGCGGAGCCGGGTATAGCGAGTTTTATTTTAAGTAGATCAACAGATATTTTTTGAATAGAAAGTCAATGTATCTAACCAATTATTTCACAGGAGTACTAGTTACTGAAGGCGATTTCAGAATCAAAAAAAGTAAAGTCAAAATCATTTAGCTTATTCTCTCAATTTCAATCGACCGCTGCTGGATTTAGTATATCTAATATGAATTGGCGATCAGAACACATATGGATAGAACTTCTAAAAGGTTCTCGAAAAAGAGGTAATTTTTTCTGGGCCTGTATTCTTTTTCTAGGTTCACTAGGATTTTTATCGGTTGGGGCTTCCAGTTATCTTGGTAAGAATATGATATCTGTACTTCCATCTCAACAAATTCTTTTTTTTCCACAGGGGGTCGTGATGTCTTTCTACGGAATCGCGGGCCTATTCATTAGCTCCTACTTGTGGTGCACTATTTTGTGGAATGTAGGCAGTGGTTATGACCGATTCGATAGAAAAGAGGGAATAGTGTGCATTTTTCGTTGGGGATTCCCTGGAATAAAACGTCGCGTCTTCCTTCGATTCCTTATGCGGGATATCCAATCAATTAGAATTCAGGTTAAAGAGGGTCTTTATCCTCGTCGTATCCTTTATATGGAAATCCGGGGCCAGGGGGTCATTCCCTTGACTCGTACTGATGAGAAGTTTTTTACTCCACGAGAAATTGAACAAAAAGCTGCCGAATTGGCCTATTTCTTGCGCGTACCAATTGAAGTATTTTGAATACCGATTTAATTTTTTTGAAATGAATTGAATGAATTGGATTCGTTATTGTAAGGAGATTTTTGAGTATTTATCTAAAGAAAGGAACAAACGAGGATAAGAGAAAATTGCTTCTAATTTGTTTTGTCCAAGTGAGATATATGGCATAATATTCTTCCATTTCCATCTGAAAGGGCTTTTTTTTATTCTATTTCTCTATTCCACTCCATCTAGATCTAAGAAAGAACCCAATGCAATGAAATTCCACTAGTATACAAAAAAGAGGAATAGATACAAGGTCTCAAACCTTGTTATAGAATTTTTGCTTCAAATAAAAAGAAATATCATATAGAGTCAGCGAATGAAATAGAGTCAGCGAATGAAGCAGATTCATTAACAACTCAATTTACAGATCAAAAATGAAAAAAAAGAAAGCATTGCCTTCTTTCCTATATCTTGTATTTATCGTACTTTTGCCCTGGGGAGTCTCTTTCTCTTTTAACAAATGTCTGGAACTTTGGATTAAGAATTGGTGGAATACCAGGCAATCTGAAACTCTCTTAACTGATATTCAAGAGAAAAAGGTTCTAGAAAGATTCATAGAATTAGAAGAACTTTTTCTCTTGGACGAAATGATAAAAGAGAAACCGAAGACACATGTACAAAAACCTCCTATAGGAATACACAAGGAAATAATACAATTGGTCAAAATAGATAATGAGGATCATCTCCATATCATTTTGCATTTCTCGACAAATATAATCTGTTTGGCTATTCTAAGTGGTTCTTTTTTTCTGGGTAAAGAGGAACTTGTCATTTTGAATTCTTGGGTTCAGGAATTCTTCTATAACTTAAATGACTCAATAAAAGCTTTTTTGATTCTTTTAGTTACTGATTTTTTTGTTGGATTTCACTCCACCCGCGGTTGGGAACTACTAATTCGTTGGGTCTACAACGATCTTGGATGGGCTCCTAATGAGCTAATTTTCACTATTTTTGTTTGTAGTTTTCCAGTGATTCTAGATACATGTTTTAAATTTTGGATCTTTTTTTCTTTAAACCGTCTATCTCCTTCGCTTGTAGTCATTTATCATTCAATTAGTGAAGCATAAACTCATTCGATTTCCTGATATTAATCAAATTAGCATCTTTCTTCCTTTAGAAAGAAAGCCCTTTTCCATTTTAGCAAAATTCTTTCTATTTCTACCTGCTCAAGGTATTCATCATTCCAGTACAACTGTTGCAGTAGAATGACAACAGACTCGTGTATAGGGAACTAGATTAGCTTAGCTACCTATCTAATTTATTGTAGAAATTCTGGGATCTGCGATTGGATATGGAAAATAGAAATACTTTTTCTTGGGTAAAGGAACAGATGATTCGATCGATTTCTGTATCGATCATGATATACGTAATAACTCGGACATCTATTTCAAATGCATATCCCATTTTTGCGCAGCAGGGTTATGAAAACCCACGAGAAGCAACCGGACGAATTGTATGTGCCAATTGCCATTTAGCTAATAAGCCCGTGGATATTGAAGTTCCCCAAACTGTGCTTCCCGATACTGTATTTGAAGCAGTTCTTCGAATTCCTTATGATATGCAACTGAAACAAGTTCTTGGTAATGGGAAAAAGGGAGGGTTAAATGTGGGTGCTGTTCTTATTTTGCCCGAGGGATTCGAATTAGCGCCGCCCGACCGTATTTCTCCTGAGTTGAAAGAAAAGATAGGAAATCTTTCTTTTCAGAGTTATCGTCCCGATAAAAAAAATATTCTTGTGATAGGCCCTGTTCCCGGTAAGAAATATAGTGAAATCGTCTTTCCCATTCTTTCCCCCGATCCTGCTACGAAGAAAGACGTTCATTTCTTAAAATATCCCATATATGTAGGGGGAAACCGAGGAAGGGGACAGATCTATCCTGATGGTAGCAAGAGTAACAATACGGTCTATAATGCTACGTCAACAGGTATAGTAAGAAAAATACTACGTAAAGAAAAGGGGGGATATGAAATATCCATAGTCGATGCATCGGATGGACGCCAAGTGATTGATATTATACCTTCCGGGCCAGAACTTCTTGTTTCAGAAGGGGAATCGATCAAGCTTGATCAACCATTAACAAGCAATCCTAATGTGGGAGGGTTTGGTCAGGGGGATGCAGAAATCGTGCTTCAGGATCCATTACGCGTCCAAGGCCTTTTGTTCTTCTTCGCATCTGTTATTTTGGCACAAGTTTTTTTGGTTCTCAAAAAGAAACAGTTTGAAAAGGTTCAATTGTACGAAATGAATTTCTAGGTCCCGGCTTACCATCAAGTTGGTAAAAAGCCGCGATTTATTGGCGATTGCTAGAATTATCTATGATCCATTTTGGAAATCCTTTTTTTGTTTAAACTGTTTTTTGTTTGCGAGATGCCTGGAATTCCTTATTTCTATCTCATGCAAAAGAAGAGAATTCAAGGCAAAGGCGAGAACAATAAAAGGATTTCCTCCTT